GATGGCGAAATGAACCGGAAATCAATTCATTTATTCGGAGAAGTGATGAACAAGCGCTAGTACTGAAATAGAGATTACAAGAGTAAATATTCGCCCGCGAGAACTTTTTTTTTTTTTTATTGGTAAACTTTAATAAAAAAAATTATATTATAAAAATGTTCTAATATCTAATAAAATGAATTGAAATTCAATTTTGAATCCTTTTATTCGCGAGGAGCCGGATGAGAAGAAACTCTCACGTCCGGTTCTGTAGTAGAGATGGAATTCCGAAGCAACCATCAACTATAACCCAAAAAGAACTAGATTCCGTAAACAACATAGAGGAAGAATGAAGGGAATATCTTATCGAGGTAATCATATTTGTTTTGGTAAATATGCTCTTCAGGCACTTGAACCTGCTTGGATCACATCTAGACAAATCGAAGCAGGTCGACGGGCAATGACACGAAATGCGCGCCGGGGTGGAAAAATATGGGTCCGTATATTTCCAGACAAACCAGTTACAGTAAGACCCGCCGAAACACGTATGGGTTCGGGGAAAGGGTCCCCTGAATATTGGGTAGCTGTTGTTAAACCGGGTCGAATACTATATGAAATGGGTGGAGTAACCGAAAATATAGCTAGAAGGGCTATTTTAATAGCAGCATCCAAAATGCCTATACGAACTCAATTTATTATTTCGGGGTAAAAACGTAGAACCAGCAGAAACGAGTCTTGGGGATGAAACAAAGCCGCAGGTTTCTTTTTTTTTGACAAACAGTATTTCTTTTATTTTCTTCATCCTTTGCATTGGAAGAATAGACTCAAAAATTCATATGATTCAACCTCAGACCTATTTAAATGTAGCGGATAACAGCGGGGCTCGAAAATTGATGTGTATTCGAATTATAGGGGCTAGTAATCGTCAATATGCTCATATTGGTGACGTTATTGTTGCGGTGATCAAAGAAGCAGTACCAAATATGTCCCTAGAAAAATCAGAAGTAGTCAGAGCTCTAATTGTTCGTACCTGTAAAGAACTTAAACGTGACAGCGGTATGATAATACGATATGATGACAATGCTGCAGTTGTGATTGATCAAGAAGGAAATCCAAAAGGAACTCGAATTTTTGGCGCAATCCCCCGCGAATTGAGACAATTAAATTTTACTAAAATAGTTTCATTAGCCCCCGAGGTATTATAAAATGAGATCCTGATATCTTTAGGGTATTTGAAAGGAAATAGATTAAGAACTAGATTAATTCATAGATTGTGTCTCACGCATATACCTTGAAAAATTCATATTCATAAAAAAAAAAAAGAAAAACATGTTAATTATATCCAATTTTGAGGCACCAAAAATTTTAGTTCATCATGGGTAGAGACACTATTGCCGAGATAATAACCTCTATACGAAATGCTGATATGGATCGAAAAAGAGTTGTTCGCGTAGCATCTACTAATATTACCGAAAATATTGTTAAAATACTTTTCCGAGAAGGTTTTATCGAAAACGTCAGAAAACATCGAGAAAAAAACCAAAAATTTTTGGTTTTAACCCTGCGGCATAGAAGGAATACGAAAAGACCTTATAGCAATTTTTTAAATTTAAAACGGATAAGTCGACCCGGTTTACGAATCTATTCTAACTCCCAACGAATTCCTAGAATTTTAGGTGGGATGGGGATCGTAATTCTTTCTACTTCTCGAGGTATAATGACAGACCGGGAGGCTCGACTAGAAGGAATCGGCGGAGAAATTTTGTGTTATATATGGTAATCCTTTTAATGTCCAAATGGGATACGAAACCTCTTCCTATTTGTATTTGTAAAAAAAAAAAAAAGAAAGGGGGTGAGTTGTCTAATATCCTTTCTCCTCTATTAGTTGATACTTCAAGGGGGCTTTACCTGGAATGAAAGAACAAAAATGGATTCATGAAGGTTTAATTACTGAATCGCTTCCCAATGGCATGTTCCGGGTTCGGTTAGATAATGAAGATCTGATTCTAGGTTATGTCTCAGGAAAGATCCGACGTAGTTTTATACGGATACTGCCCGGAGATAAAGTAAAAATTGAAGTAAGTCGTTATGATTCAACCAGAGGACGTATAATTTATCGACTCCGAAACAAGGACTCAAAAGATTAGGCAGTTTTTATTCAATACGATTCGAGATAAAAAATTTCAAGAAACTTATTTTCTACCAAGAATTAGATTCAGAATTAAGATAAGGAATGACAAATATGAAAATAAGAGCTTCCGTTCGTAAAATTTGTGAAAAATGTCGACTAATCCGTAGACGGGGGCGCATTAGAGTAATTTGTTCAAACCCGAGACATAAACAAAGACAAGGATAATCAGGCTCACTAAAGGACCCGGCGTACAAATAAAGAATGTGTTTTGACATGAAATGGATATATCCATATATTTCTGACTCATATTTATGAGATGATACAATATGGCAAAAGCTATACCGAGAACCGGTTCACGTAGAAATCTACGTATTGGTTCACGTAAAAGTG